GAAGGGGGAAAGTCAAATAGCCTTCTTCACAATATATATACTATGATTTAGGAGTGGAGTACAAGAACTTCCCGACATCCGGTAGAAAAAGAATATAAATAAGCAAAAGGCTTTTCGTAAGTTTTTTGCTCTTACATAACATAATTGCCAAGAAGAATTTGGTTCTTTTTACAAACTTGATGTTGATAAATCCGCGGATCTAGAAATCCATTTCGGACAATTGGACCTTCTCAAACTGTTTCTTTTTAAGAACCAAAAAGATTTGTGCCAAAACAACAGATGCCAAAAAGAACAAAAGGCCTTGGACACGTAATGGATCTTGAAGTACTATTTCTGCATCTGCCTGACCAAACCCACCTACATTAGGATTACTTGTTAATGGTTGATCAAGTTTGATAGATTGGCCCTCTGAAACACGAAGTTCTGGTCCTGGAGGGATAATATCAACCACTTCACGCCCATTCGATGCATCCGTTATGGTTATTTCGTATCCCCCTTTTTCTTTTCGTATGATTTTGCTTACTATACCCGAAGCTGTGGCATTATAAACCGTATTGTTACTTTTGTTCCCGTCGGGATAAATCTGACCCCTCCCCCTGTTCCCACCTACGTATATTGGATATTTTAAGAAGTGAGCATCTTTATTGGTCGCAGGGTTCGGGGAAAGAATAGGAAAAGTGATTTCACTATATTTCTGACCAGGAACTGGCCCTATCACAAGAATATTTTTTTTAGTGGGTCGGTAGGTCTGAAAAGACAGCTTGCCTATCTTTTCTTTCATCTCGGGCGAAATGCGGTCGGAGGGGGCTAATTCAAACCCCTCTGGTAAAATAAGAACGGCCCCCACATTCAAAGACCCCTTTTTACCATTAGCAAGAACTTGTTTCAGTTGCATATCATGCGGAATTCTAACAACTGCTTCAAATACAGTATCAGGGAGTACCGCCTGTGGAACCTCAATATCGACGGGCTTATTAGCTAAATGACAATTGGCGCATACAATACGACCAGTTGCCTCTCGTGGATTTTCAAAACCCTGCTGCGCAAAAACGGGATATGCATTTGAAATCGATGCCCGAGTTATTATATATATCATGAGGGATACGGAAATGAATCGAGTAATCTCTCCCTTTAACGAAGAAAAGGTATTTCTAATTTGCATGGTCCAATCGTTGATCCCGAAAATTTCTACAATAAAATTAGGTAGGTCACTAATATAGTTCCCTATCCGCGATTCTGCTATTTACTGAAATAATTTTACTGGAATATAGGATTCCTGGAATCTGAGAGGGATCCTCTGGATGGGTAGAAAAAGTCAGGTAAGTACGGCTTTGAATGCTTTGCTTATGTACAAAATCAGAAATATTCGAATTGGATCATGGAATCGCTTTTCACTCAGTCATTGAATGATAAATCACTACAAGTGACGGAGATACACGATTTAAATAAGAAAAAAGCCAATATTTAAAAAACGTATCTAGAATGACTGGAAAAGTGGAAACAAGAACAGATAGAATAATATCATTATGAGCAAATCCAAAATCGTTGTAGGCATAGCCAATCAGTAGTTCCCAACCGCGGGGCGAATGGAATCCGATACATAAATCAGTTACGAAAAGAATCGAAAAGGCTTTTATTGTGTCGCTTAAATTATATAGGAATTCTTGAACCCAAGAGTTAAGAATAAAAAGTTCTTCATTACACAGAATCGAATAACCACTTAGAATAACAAAGCAGATTGTATTTGTCGAGAAGTGAAAAATCGTATGGATATGATCCTCATCGTGCATTTTGATTAATTGGACTCTTTCTTTCTGGAGCCCTATACGAAGCTTTTCTAGATGTCTTTCCGGAAATTCCTTTATCATTTCGTCCAAGAGGAATAATTCCTCTAATTCTATGAATTTTTCTAGAATAGCCTTTTCCTGAATATCGTTCAAAAAGGTTTCTGGTTGACTAGTATTCCACCAATCAGTAACCCAGGATTCCAGACTTTTATTAAATGAGAGAGGGATCCACCAGGGCAAAAATACTACAAATACTATAGATAAAAGATATCTAAGGGGAATGGATGCGTTCTTTTTTGTCATTTTTTCATCTGTGAATTGTTAATGAACCCACCTCATTCGTTGATTCTATGCGATCTAATATTTCTATCAGGCATGAGTTCTATTACAAGGTATTGCGCCTATAAATCGAGTCTCTTTTTTTTAGTTGTGATTCGGCGGTTAGTCCTTGAACCTAGTGTAGAAAAACTACAGAAATCGAAGAAGAATCCACTTCGAATTCTTCATTCGAATTTTAATTTGAATCAAGAAATAATAAAAAACAATATTGATATTGTTTCCAGATATCCCAATTGATCAAATATTCGAAGCGATTCCCCCTTTCGACGAATGCCCGAAAGATTCAAATTAAAATAATGAATATTATTCGCACTTCGAAATGAAAGAACTTTGTTTTTTTTTTCTATTAAAAATGAAACTCTCGAATATTTTGAAAAAATGAAAAAAAAAAAAAAGGATTCTTGGGGGTTTCCGCCTGCTGAGAAAGCGTTTATTCTTCAGTTCATTTTTCAAAACCCTTCAATTGGTACACGCAAGAAATAGGCCAATTCCGCAGCCTTTTGCTCAATTTCTCGTGGGGTCAAATTCTCATCAGTACGATTCAAGGGAATGGCCCCCAAGTCTCTGCTTTCTATATAAAGGACACGACGAGCATAAATACCCTCTTTAACTTCTATTCTGATGGACTGAATATCTTTCATAAGGAATCGGAGAAAGATGCGGCGATTTTTTCCAGGAAATCCCCAACGAAAAATACACACTATTCCCTCTTTTGTATCAAATCGATCATAACCGCTACCTACATTCCATGTAATTGTGCACCACAAATAGGAACTAATAAAGAGACCCGCGATCCCGTAGAAAGACATCACGATCCCTTGTGGAAAAAAATTTATTTGCTGAGACGGAAATAAAAATAGCAAATTCCTATCAAGATAACTAGAAATTCCAACCACTAAGAATCCTAATGAACCTAAAAAAAGGATAAGGGCCCAGCAGAAATTGCTTGTTTTGCGAGAGCCTGCTATAAACTCTATCCATATATATTCTGATCGCCAACTCATACATACTAGCTCCAGTTGCATTTTATTGGAATTGGGGAAATAACCAAAAGAAAATCTATTTTAGTTTACGTTTTGTGTTTCCGAAGTAACTCTCATCAACTAGTACTATTTTGATATGAACTCTTAGCAGTAAGTCATCGAATTGCTTAGATCTAATAAAATCAGAGCATCCCCTTCATATGAGTCTCTATAGATCGGTACATACATATAGATACATTGACTTTCATTGCAGACATGAGTTCGGATCACAGCCTATTGTTGAAAATAGATAGATGAAAATAGATAGAATTAATTTACCTATATATAATGTTTACACATGCATAAGAGCTCTTTCGTTTATGCTCGGAGAAAGCCACCTCTTAGTCTTATACACTATTCTACTAAATGGATATCCATCATCGCTAAGTCTTGAAAAAAAAAAACTAGATGAGAGTTGACCTTGATCCGATCGGATTTAAAAAATCTTATTTTTTTCAAGATAAAGAAATAAAGAAGCCATTGCCATTGCCGGAAATACTAGGCCCACTAAAGGCACAAAAATAGAGGGAAAGCTGTTGAGAATTGTCATAGAAAGGGTACCTCGATTTAATATTTGTACCTGTTATTGGTATAAAGATATCCTATAATAATTTGAATTCATATTCTAATTATTATCATATTCTAATTCGTATAGAAATGTATATTAAGTATACTTATAGAATTGTATATAAGTATACTAAGTATACTAAATGAGTATATATACTAAGCGCAAGGAATGGAGAACTAAATAAACGGACCTATTCATCTTTCTACATGAAATATATGTATGATAACCCATTTTCGTTATTATTATTACTTATTTTTCTTCTTCTGTTGTCCTTAGCTAAAGAATTTCTTACAAATTCCCGAAGGATTCGTTAGAATCCGATCCAACAGCAGGGATTCCTAGAAAAATGGTCCTTGTTAGGAGATATAGAAAGATGCAAGATTTTCTATTTTCTCCATTTGAATGATATATACATACGTAAGAGGGGAACAAGAAATTCTTTTATTTGCCCTGCCCCCCAATGAATTCTAAGGAAGAATGCTTTTTTTATGTTGTGTTGTTTTGTTGAGAGAGGTTTACTGATTACTAATCCGTCATATCGGTAAAAAAAAGAATTATCCGCATGCTTATTTGTACAATGAAATCTTATGTCACCAAAGAAAAATCCATTCTTCGGATTTTGTTTTATTTTGATTCGGATAAACTAACTAACTAATTGCTCGCCACAAAAAAAAATTTCCACTTAAGAACTCTACTGAAGTTAATTTTGATTCAAAGGAAAAAAGGCGTGGAACTGAAATAACTCGCTCAGAACACCTTTTAAAGGATTACGTGGTACGATTGGGTCGAATAAGCCCTTATGGAATAAATATTCAGCCGCTTGGGAACCTTCAGGTACTGTCTTATTCAATGTTTGTTCAATTACTCGTTTACCCGCAAATGCAATATAGGCATTAGGTTCAGCAATAATGATATCCCCCAACATACCAAAACTAGCTGTCACTCCACCAGTAGTAGGAGATGTAAGAATTGATATATAGAATAACTTTTTATTTAATTGATAATCATATAAAGCAGAAGATATTTTAGCCATTTGCATCAAGCTCAAACTTCCTTCTTGCATGCGTGCTCCCCCGGAAGCACACACTAGAAGAAGAGGTAAAATTTTATTGGCAGCATACTCGATCAAACGGGTGATTTTCTCGCCTACTACGGATCCCATACTACCCCCCATAAACTGAAAATCCATAACCCCAATTGCGATGGGAATCCCGTTTAGTTGCCCTGTACCTGTTTGAACAGCCTCCGTTAATCCTGTCTTTGTTTGATAAGAATCAATACGAT